AATGAATAAATTGTTTTCTTCTTCAATCATAAATGAAATTTCGATAGAACATTCAACAGAAACAGCTGAACTAAATAAAATTCATGATATTCTTCTTACCTACCCTAATTCTTCAGAAAATGAACAGAAAGTCGAAAGATCAGAAAAAAAACAAGTAAAAATTGATTCAAATAATAGGTTAAAGTTTTCATTGAACGGAATTTTCACTAATTCTAAACGCGAAAAAAAATATATTGGAATAAAAGAAATAGGTAAAAAACCCCCTCGATGGTCATACAAATTAATTAACGAGTTGGAACAATATTTTAAAAAACGACGAAAAGAACAAGGCATAATGCAAGGGCTGGATCATCAGCTTCGAACAAGAAGATTTAAATATATAGCTTTTTTAACTCGTTCCAGACGAAGTTTTAAGAAGTCTCATTTCAAAAATTATAATCTTTATAGAAAATTTAATAGAGACTCGGGTTTTGTAAGTTATTTGGAAGAACCAGATTTTCGTCGATTCGTAATCAAAGGCTCTATCCGTATTCAAAGACGTAAAATGGTTATTTGGGGACTGTCTCAAGGAAATCCCCATTCTCCGCTTTTTTTGGAAAAACTGGAAGATTTTCCTTTTCCTATATCCGACCTAATGAAACTTTTTTTTAATATTAGAGATTGGTTGGATAAAAAGTCAGAATTCGAAATTTTAGATCAACAATTCCAAATAAAAAAAAACCACCAGGAAGATACAATAGAATTATGGGAAAACATTCCATATGCACAAAAATCAAGAAGTGTTCTATTACTAGCTCAATCAATTTTTAGAAGATATATTAAATTACCCTTATTGATAATAGCTAAGAATATTGGCCGTATTTTATTACGACAATCTCCGGAATGGTACGAGGATTTCCAAGATTGGAATAGAGAAATTTATCTAAAATGCAGCTATAATGGTCTTCAATTCTCCAAAACAGAATTTCCTAAAAATTGGTTAAGAGAAGGTTTTCAGATAAAAATCCTATATCCCTTTCATTTGAAACCTTGGCACAGATCTAAGCTACGACTCTCTGATAGAGATAGAAAACAACAAGATGATTTTGATTCTTGTTTTTTAACAGTTTTGGGAATGGAAACGGAATACCCTTTTGGTCCTCCACGAAAAACACCTTCCTTTTTTGAACCTATTTTTAAAGATATAGACTATAAAGTCGAAATCAGAAAATTAAATTTTAGAGTTCGAAGAGCTTTAAAAAAAATAAAAAAAAAAGAAGCAAAAGCATTTTTATTTGTAAAACAAATAATAAAAGAACTTTTCAAAGGAAAGAAAATTCCATTATTTATACCGAGAGAAATATATGAATCAAATGAAACTGAAATAGAAAAGGATTTGATAATCAGCAATCAGATAATTCATGAATCACTTAATCAAAATCGATCTACAGGTTTTACAAATTATTCACAGGTAGAAGAAGAAATTAAACATAGAATTGATAGAAGAAATACAATCAGAAATCAAATAGAAATAATGAAAAAAAATAAAAAAAAAGTAACGCCGGAAAAAAAAAAAAAGAAAAAGAATAATGGAGAATCCCCCCCAAAAATTTGGAAAATATTTAAAAGAAAAAATATTGAATTAATAGTGAAATTTTTAATTAAAAAAATATACATAGATATCTTTCTATGTATCATTAATACGCGCAGAATCGCTCTACAACTTTTTATGGAATCAACAAAAAAAATTCTTGATAAATACATTGACAATAAGGAAACAAATCAAGAAAAAATAAATAAAACAAAACAAAATAAAATTGACTTGATTTCAACTATGACTATAAAAAAGGCTTTTGATAATCTTAGAAATAGTAAGCGGAAGTCACATATTTTTTTTGATTTATCTTACTTGTCACAAAAATATGTATTTTTAAAATTCTCACAAACCCAGGTTATTAACTTCAATAAGTTAAGATCTATTCTTCAGTATAATGGACCGTCTTTTTTTCTTAAAAATGAAATAAAGGATTTTTTTGGAAGACAAGAAATATTTGATTCCGAAGTAAGACATAAGAAACTTCCAAATTATGGAATGAATCCATGGAAAAACTGGTTAAGAGGTCATTATCAATACGATTTATCTCAGATTACATGGTCTAGATTAGTTCCACAAAAAGGGAGAAATGGAAAAAAGAAATGCCATACATCTCAAAATAAGGATCTAAATAAATGGTATTCCTATAAAAACGACCAATTATTTGATTACAAAAAAAAACAAAATTCGAAAGTCTATTTATTACCAAAACCAAATAAAGAAGAGAATTTTAAAAAAAACTATAGATATAATCGTTTATCATATAAATATATTCATTCTGAAACTAAAAATAAGTCCTATATTTATAGATCATCAGTAGAAACAAATAAGAAGCAAGAAAATTCTACCAGAAATAAAGAAAAAATTGTTAACATACTCAAAAATATTCCTATCAAGAATCATTTAGGAAAAAGTGATAGTATATATATGGAAAAAAATACAGATAGAAAATATTTGGGTTGGAAATTGAATACAAATATTCAGGTTGAACCTAATAAATACCAAATCCAAGTAAGTGATCAAATTCATAATAATGGTCTTTTTTATCTTCCGATTGATTCAAATTCCGAAATGAATTACAAAAAGGTCTTTTTTGATTGGATGGGAATGTCTTTTGATTGGATGGGAATGAATGAAAAATTCTTAATCTTAAACCGCCTCATATCAAATCCGAGATTGTTTTTCTTTCCAGAGTTTGTGATACTTTATCATAAATATAAAGAGAAACCTTGGTTTATCCCAAGTAACTTACTTCTTTTTAATTTAAATATAAATCCAAATTTTATTGAAAATCAAAACATCAAGGGAAAGCAAGAGGAGGATGAGGATTTTTTAAATTTTAGCCCATCCAATTCAAAACAATATTTTGAATTAAAGAATCAAAACAATAATGAAGAATCTTTTTTAGAATCGATCGAAAAACTAAAAATATTCCTTAAAGGAGATTTTCCTTTGCAATTACGATGGACTGGACGTTTGAATCAATTGAATCAAAAAATGATGAATAATATCCAGATATATGGTCTCCTGGTTAGCCTCATAAATGTAAGAAAAATTACTATATCCTATATTCAAAGGAAAGAAATGAATCTGGATATAATGAGTAGACGTTTAAATCTTACACAATTAACGAAAAAGGGAATATTAATTATGGAACCTGCCCGGCTATCTGTAAAAAATGACGGACAGTTTTTTATGTATCAAATCATAGGTATTTCCTTGGTTCATAAAAGTAAGCACCAAAGTAATCAAAGATACCGAAACCTTAAAAATGTTGCTAAGAATAATTTTGATAAATCCATTTCAAGACATAAAACAAAAACTCTAAATAAAGACAAAAATAATTATGATTTGCTTGTTCCTGAAAAAATTTTATCGTCTAGACGTCGTAGAGAATTGAGAATTCTAATTTCTTTCAATTTTAAAAATAAAAATAATGTGCAGATAAATCCATTATTATGTAAGGAGAACAAGATAAAAAACTGGAGTCAATTTTTGGATGAAAGTAAAAATTTTGACAAAAAAAAAAATGAATTAATTAAATTAAACTTCTTTTTTTGGCCTAATTATCGATTAGAGGATTTAGCTTGTATGAATCGCTATTGGTTTCACACCAATAATGGTAGCCGCTTTAGTATGTTAAGGATATATATGTATCCCTAATTTTAAATTTTGAGTTTCCTATATATACAGAATCTTCGTACTAAACTATTTGGTATCGTCTTTTTGTATCACTATCCAAATGAACTCAAAAATCGGATTGATTAATGTTAATTGAGAAAATCAATATAAAGAAATGATGATTGTTGTGTATACTACATGAAAATTTATAACATTATTATTACTGATTAAAAAAAGAAATATCTGTAAAAAGGGGAGTGTCCAATTATTTTATGGTCAAAAATTCATTTATTTCAATTCTTTTGAAAGAACAAGAAGAAAACAAAGAAAACAGAGGATCTGTTGAATTTCAAGTAGTAAGTTTCACCAATAAGATACGGAGACTTACTTCACATTTGGAATTGCACAAAAAAGACTATTTATCTCAGAGAGGTCTGCGTAAAATTCTGGGAAAACGTCAACGGTTGTTGGCTTATTTGTCAAAAAAAAATAGAGCACGTTATAAAGAATTAATAGGGCAGTTGGATATTCGAGAGAGAAAAACTCGTTAATTTGAAGAGTTAGTTTGAATTATTCGCTTAAAGTTTGATGAACTTCTTTTCACTTTCAGCAATTCATGGAAGAATGAATCAGGAAAAACCTATGACTGTACCATCTACAAGAAAAGACCTAATGATAGTCAATATGGGACCTCACCACCCATCAATGCATGGTGTTCTTCGACTCATTGTTACTCTAGATGGTGAAGATGTTATTGACTGTGAACCAATATTGGGTTATTTACACAGAGGTATGGAAAAAATTGCGGAAAATCGAACAATTATACAATATTTGCCTTATGTAACACGTTGGGATTATTTAGCTACTATGTTCACAGAAGCAATAACTGTAAACGCGCCAGAGCAATTAGGCAATATTCAAGTCCCTAAAAGGGCCAGTTATATCAGAGTCATTATGTTGGAGTTAAGTCGTATAGCTTCGCATTTGTTATGGCTTGGCCCTTTTATGGCAGATATTGGGGCACAGACTCCTTTCTTCTATATTTTTCGAGAAAGAGAATTGATATATGACCTATTCGAAGCTGCCACCGGTATGCGAATGATGCACAATTTTTTTCGTATTGGTGGAGTCGCTGCTGATTTACCTCATGGCTGGATAGATAAATGTTTGGATTTTTGCGATTATTTTTTAACCGGAATTGCTGAATATCAAAAGCTTATTACACGGAATCCTATTTTTTTAGAACGAGTTGAAGGAGTAGGTATTCTTGGTGGAGAGGAAGCAATAAATTGGGGTTTGTCGGGAC